GAAAATATCTCCTTTTAATTGGCGACTATCAAAAAAATCAGAAAATGTTACAAAATTTATATTAACCGCATTTAGTATAAGTTCAAGACACATCAGGGCCCGAACCATATTTCGGCTCGTGATCAATCCATAGATACCGATAGAAAATAAATAGGCACTCAAAAGAAGTACATGCTCGAGCATCATTGACCAACTCCGTACCAATTTCGTTTCATTTCAATATGAACAATAATTCAAGTGATTTGATTGCTTAGAATATAACAAGTACGGAACAAAAGAATCTATTGGTAATAGATCGAATAGAACGAATAATCAAATTTCTATTTTAGACACGAACAGAACAGTATTCAAATAGAATTTCAGGGAAATGGATATGATAACACAGAAAAAGGTTTATTTTGGGTTTCCGTTCTTAGTTATAAAGATTTTTTACTGACGAGCCACGGCAATTGCACCTATCAAAGCAACTAAAAGAATTATCGAAATCAGTTCAAATGGAAGAAAAAAGTCCGTTGATAAATGAATGCCAATTTGTTGACTATTACTTATCAAATCTTCCTCTATAATCTGGTTGGATCGTGTAGTCCAAATAATCCCATACCACGACGTATCTAGAATAGTAGTGATTAGTGAAAAAAAAATACTTGTACAAACTAGAGAAGTAACCCCATCCCCAATAGTCCAAAGCTGAAAATTAAAATTTTTGGAATAGTCTGAACCGCTCATGAACATTACAGCAAATAGGATTAAAACATTTACAGCCCCCACGTAAATAAGAAGCTGTGCAGCAGCTACAAAATGGGAATTTGCTAGAATATAGAATAAGGATATACAAACAAGAACCAATCCCAATGAAAAGGCAGAATAAATTGGGTTGGTAAGTAATACTACTCCCAGACCTCCTACTATAAGACCCGATCCCAGAAAAACTAAAAGAAAATCATGTATTGGTCCAGGCAAATCCATTATATTAAAATAAGAGATAAATAAATCGAAATGTTTTTCATGACCTTATTGAACCGACCAGGAAAAATTTTTTTATGAGACATTCCCAATTGAATTAAATTCTAATCTAATAGATGTGAGTTAATGCGGGTATAGTTATTGGATCAATTTCGTTCTTTTGTTTATTCGAAATGGCTGTTTGAAATTGAAACTATATATTTCGAAATGATTTTGGAATTTGTAATTATTGACCAAGCAAAGAGAAAGACCCCTTATCTACCAAAACGAAACCTTAGTAATTTGCAATTACTCTTTAATCAAGAGGTTTATCCGTTTTTTCTTTGAGGCGAATTCAAAACTGTTCGAATTGTAAAATCGTCAATTATTGACATTGGTAAACGACCTAAAGCAATTTGATTATAATTCAATTCGTGACGGTCGTACGTAGCAAGTTCATATTCTTCAGTCATTGATAAACAATTTGTTGGACAATACTCAACACAGTTACCACAAAAAATACAAATTCCAAAATCAATACTGTAATTAAACAATCGTTTCTTTCGAATATCTGTTTCCAATTTCCAATCAACAACTGGCAGATCTATAGGACATACACGAACACATACTTCACAAGCAATACATTTATCAAATTCAAAATGGATTCGACCGCGGAAACGCTCCGATGTGATTAATTTTTCATAAGGATATTGAATAGTTACAGGTAAACGATTTGCTTGGGATAAGGTAATCAGGAAACTTTGACCAATGTACCTTGCAGCCCGTACTGCTTGTTGACCATAATTCATGAACCCAGTTACCATAGGGAACATATCGTGAATTTTTCTGAATAATTTGATTTTCTTTCTTTCTCTTGTTTGAGACAAGTCGCAAATATCGTATTCCTTTTTTCTTTACAGTGAAAGGAGTTGGGAAGAAGTTGTTAATAATAGATTACCGAGAGAAATAGGTAAAAGAAATTTCCAGCCAAGATTTAATAGTTGGTCCATTCTTAATCTAGGTAAAGTCCATCTTGTTGTGATAGGAATGAACAAGAACAAATAAGTTTTAGCTAATGTAATAAAGATACCAATTGCCGTTTCAAAGATTCCATCCGCTTTATTTATTTCAAATAGCTCAGGAAGAAATATGTACGGAATGGAAAGATTCCAACCACCCAAGTAAAGAACTGTTACAAATAATGAGGAAACTAATAGATTTAGATAAGAAGCAACATAAAATAAACCAAATCGGATCCCTGAATATTCGGTTTGATAACCTGCTACTAATTCTTCTTCTGCTTCTGGTAAATCAAAAGGTAATCTCTCGCATTCCGCTAGGGAAGAAATTAAAAAAACGATAAACCCTATGGGTTGACGCCACAAATTCCACCCCCAAAAACCATACTTTGACTGCGCCCCAACTATATCAACTGTACTTGAACTGTTAGATAATCATAGTCGGTGATAACATTACTGTTGCCATCGCTATTACAAAACCGTACATGAGATTTTCACTTCATACGGCTCCTCAGTGCCACAAATAAATGTAAGGACCAATCCAGTATTAGTTATCTTGATATGGTTATAGGATAGATAGAGTCAAAATCTATCAGAAGGTCCCCAATTATACCAATGGAATTCTGTCTGCTATAAGAATAAATAAAAAAAAGAGTATTTCTGAATTTATCTCATCCTTTACGAATTTCAATTTTTCTGTGTTGAGTAATAACTTAATCAATCTTTCAATATAATACTCTTTCTATAAATATCAATAGATATTTCAACCCATCATTTTATTTTCGATTACGAAAAAGAATTAGGCATTACATTAGTTCATGAGTTATGACACAAATTTTATTTCTATGAATATCTGAAAGAAAGAATAAAAAGATCTCTTTTGTTTATATTGTAATTGTATTTTTTCTATTTTTTTTTGTTCCTCTTCTTCCTTATGAGAAAACGGGGGCTTAAAAAAGGTAAAGGATTATTTCGTTCCCGATAGTCATTTCTTTAATCGGTGGATAGGAGCATACTCTGGATCGGAATTGTAGGGAGTACTGCCTGATCATTTCTACCAACTTAAAGCCCGAATTTGGATTCTTTGTATATTATGCAGAAGTATCCTTTTAGATAATTTACATAATCTCCATTACTAATCCTTTGTGTGTATTTTGGTGTTCCTTACTATCCACCCATCTTTTTTTAATCCCCCGTTTCGTAAGTATATGTATTGCAATACATACAAACGATAGTGAAAACTCCATACGGTTGATCCTTTGAGCCCGCTTCAAGCTAGGATGACCAATCAACCAATCTTGGGGTAAAGGGCTTCTTCCATGCTTGTTTACTTCTGCTTAACTCTTGTACATAGGAAATGAGACTCAATCCACCTTTACTGCGAATTTTGAAGTTGTTTTCGTTCACTCATATATAACTACTTAATTTATTTTATTAACCTAAAGAATAAATAAATGAATAAAAAAAAATGAAGATATCTATTCAATTTCTTTTTTTTTCTCGAACGAAAAGAATAGGGAAAAGAAAAGCTTCTGTTTTAGCGAATCGCACGTAGAGATATTGATAAAACACATAAAGTTAATGGTATTTCATAACTAATCGATTGAGCAGCAGCTCGCAGACCACCTAAAAAGGAATATTTATTATTTGATCCATATCCTGACATAAGAAGTCCAATAGGAGCAATACTTGAAATGGCAATCCATAAAAAAATACCGATATTGAAATCAGCTAAAACAAGGCGATAACTAAAAGGAATTACTGAATAACTTAGTAGAATTGATATGACTGCTATAGATGGTCCAATACTGAATAAACGAGTATTTCCTCTAGATGGAAGAAGATTCTCTTTGAAAAATAGTTTTGTCCCATCGGCTAAAGCTTGAAGAATTCCCAAGGGGCTGGCGTATTCAGGCCCAATACGTTGCTGTATTCCGGCGGATACTTCTCTTTCTAACCACACAATTCCAAGTACACCTATTGTGATTCCCACTACAGGAGTAAAAATAGGGACAAGCATCCATATGATCCCATAAACCTCTTTTAAGGATTCCAATCTGGAAAAAGAATTGATATCTTGTACTTCTGTTGTATCAATTATCATTTCAACGATCAACTTCTCCCATAATGATATCTATACTACCTAGTATCGTCATAATATCAGCCAATTTCATTCTTTTAACTAACTGAGGAAGAATTTGCAAATTGATAAAACCCGGTGGTCGAATTTTCCATCTCCAAGGAAAACCGCTTTGATCTCCTATCAGAAAAATTCCCAATTCTCCTTTTGGGGCTTCGACTCTCACATAAAGTTCTTGTTTGGGCAATTCAAAAGTAGGAGAGGGTTTTTTACTAATGAATCGATCTTCAAAATCATTCCATTCTGGATCGCTTTCTCTATCAAAGCATCGTATTTCTAAATTCTCATAAGGCCCCCCCGGAATTCCTTCCAAAGCTTGTTGAATAATTTTTATGGATTCCGTCATTTCACCCATTCGGACTAAATAACGGGCTAATGAATCTCCTTCTTTTTGCCACTGTACTTCCCAATCAAATTCGTCGTAACACTCATAATGATCGACTTTACGAAGATCCCATTCGAGTCCCGACGCTCGTAGCATTGGTCCTGACAAACCCCAATTTATTGCTTCTTCTCCACCAATAATGCCGACTCCTTCAACTCGTTCTAAAAAAATAGGGTTTCGCGTAATAAGTTTTTGATATTCAACAACCCCTGTTAAAAAATAATCGCAGAAATCCAAACATTTATCTATCCAGCCATAAGGTAAATCGGCCGCCATTCCTCCGATACGAAAATAATTATGCATCATTCTCATACCGGTGGCAGCTTCGAATAGATCATATATTAATTCTCTTTCTCTGAAAATATAGAAGAAGGGAGTCTGTGCACCAATATCTGCCATAAAAGGGCCAAGCCATAACAGATGAGAAGCTATACGGCTCAACTCCAACATAATTACTCTGATATAGCTGGCCCTTTTAGGTACTTGAATATTTCCCAACTGTTCTGGTCCATTTACAGTTATTGCTTCTGTGAACATAGTAGCTAAATAATCCCAACGTGTTACATAAGGTAGATATTGGATAATGGTTCGGTTTTCCGCAATTTTTTCCATCCCTCTGTGTAAATAACCCAATATTGGTTCACAGTCAATAACATCTTCACCATCTAGAGTAACGATGAGACGAAGAACACCGTGCATTGATGGGTGGTGAGGTCCCATATTGACTACCATAAGGTCTTTTCCAGTAGCTAGTCTATTCATAGGTTTTTCCTCGATTCATTCTTACATGAATTGTTGAAAACGAAAAGAAGTTCATCAAGATTCAAAATCTAATAAATCAAATAATTCAAAATTGTTTTTCAAATTAACGAGTTTTTGACTCCCGAATATTCAACTGACTAATTAATTCTTTATAACGTACTCTATTTTTCTTTGACAAATAAGATAGTAGCCTTTGGCGTTTTTCCAGAATTTTCCGTAGACCTCTCTGAGATAAATAGTCTTTTCTGTGCAATTCCAAATGTGAAGTAAGTCTTCGTATCTTATTGGTGAAACTGAATACCTGAAATTCAACAGACCCGCAGTTTTCTTCTTTTTTTTCTTGAAAAATAATTGAGATGAATGAATTTTTGACCATAAAACGAAATACTCTCCCCCTTTTTTTTATATGAATTTTACTGATCAGTAATAATAATACTAGTCATTTGCATTTGATATACACAATGATTTTAGTTCGTTATCAACTTCCTCTAAAATCAACCAATAATCAATTAAATTTGCAATTTGATTAAGGATCCAAAAGGATGCTATATTTCTTCAAAAGAGAAAAATTGAGACCTAAAAAAAAAAAAAGATTCTGTTGGTTCATTTATAGATCTAATTGATATGTATATCATTAAATTGGTATCATGTATCAGAATGGAATGTAAGACAAGGCATATGTGCATCTCTTTGTTTTCATATATCCGACACAGTACGTCATAGATAGGAAAAACATAGTATTAACGAATTTTCAATCGTGGGTACATATGTATCCTTACCATACTGAAACGACTGCCATTATTGGTATTAAACCAATAGCGATTCATACAAACTAAATCTTCTAATCGATAATTGGGCCAAAGAAAGAACTTTAAGTTAATGAATTTCTTTTTTTCTCTAGCAAGATCTTTGCTTTTATCCAAAACGTAACTACACACACTCTTTCTATTCTTCGAATTGAAACAAATTAGAGTTCTCAATTCCCTACGACGTTTAGGGAATAAAATATTTTCAGGAACAAGCAAATCATAATGATTTTTTTCTTTAGTTCCAGTCATTATTTGATGGCTTCGAATGGATTCATCAAAACTTTTCTTATTAAGATAGCCTTTTTCTCGGTATCTTTTATTAAATTGAAATTGGCGCTTATTCTTATGAACTAATGGAATACCTATGGTTTGATATATAAAGAATTGTCCATCATTTTTTACAGACAGCCGAACTGGTTCGAGACTCACTATTCCCTTTTTCATCAATTCGGGAACAGTTAAATCCTTCTGAGTTATCAAAAGATTCAGACAAATTTCTCCCTTTTGAATAGAGGATATAGCAAATTCTCTTGGATTTCTCATTCGAAGCAGGAGACAATATAGTTGTATATTTGGCATTAGCTTTTGATTTAGAGAATCAGCCCATCTAAACTGAACCCACAAATATTTTTTTAGTAAGAAATGAAGCTCTGCTTCTGTGTTTCTCTTGTATTGCTTTGTCGTTCTACGTTTTTTCATGTCAGATCCCGCATACTTTTCTTCAACATCTTTTTCTTGGTTTGAGAAAACTGATCCAAGACTTACTTGGTTTTGTGCATATGATCTAGGATTTCCTTTTGCGTTTCCATTAAAATTGAAAAGAAGTAACTTGATTGGTATGATCCACGGTTTCGTTTTATATGCATTAAAAAGTCGCCTAATCTCTGGGAAGAACCCAAGTTCCCGATTTGATATAGGATGACTTAGTATTTCCTCATTCATTCCCATCCAATTAAAAAATAACCTTTTTTGATTGGATGGGTTAATTTCTTCATTTTGATGAATTGTAAGAAAAAAAAGACCTTTGTTATTAATTTTATCAATTATTTGATAATTATCCGTCTCGATCTGAGTATTGTGATTCCTGTTGGTACCAGTATCCATATCAACCCAGGATTGAATCTCGATATTATTTCTAAGACAAAAATTGAGAATTCTCCAATCAAAATATTTTCTATCCGAAATTTTCTCTATATCGATATCCATAATATCGTCTTCCCCTAGATAATTATTGATAGGGATACCTCCCAGGATACCAAATAATTTTCCTTTCCCTATGTTGTAATTATAAAAATTTTCCTTTTTATTCTTTACTTGGAATAGTGATCTAGGAATATATGAGTCTTTCTTATCTTCATAATTAATAGATTTATATGATAAAAGATCATATCTATAGTGTTTTTTAAAATTCGATTTTTTATTTTGGTCTGCTTCAAAAAGATTTTGTTTTTCTTTTTCGTAATGAGTTAAAATGTTTTTTTCATATGAATCTTTTTTGTTTAAATCTTTATTTTGAGTCATACAGTGTTGATTGGCTCTATTTCGCCATTTTTCTGTTACTAATCTAGTCCATCTAATCCTAGATAAATGGTATTGATATTGATAATGACCCCTTAACCAGGTTTTCCATTCATTCATTCCAAAATTCCAAAAGGATTTATATCTTAATTCGTAATGAAATATTCCTTGTTTTTCAAAAAAATCTTTTATTTCATTCTTAAGAAAAAGAAATGTTCCGTGATATTGAAGGACAGATCTTAAATTAGAAAAGTTAATAACTTGCGTTTGTGATAATTTGTAAAATACATATGCTTGTGATTGTGAGAAAGAAGATAAATCACAAAAAATCTTTGAATTCTTATTATTATTACTAGTCTTAGAAAGTGATTTTTTTATAGTCAAAAGAAAGTGAATTCGATTTTTATTTGGTTTATTAATTTTTTTCTGATTTGCTTCCTTATTGTGGACATTTTTATCAAAAATTTGCATTTTTTTTGTTGATTCAAGAAAAAGTTTTCCATGGATTCTTGGAATATTACGGATAGATAGAAAAATATTTATGTATACCCTTTCAATGAAAAATTTTATAAAAAAATAGGATTTACGGATTAATCGAGTACTTCTTCTTTTTAATATCTGAAAAATATTTTTTGATGATTCTAATATTTTAGCACGATAACTTATTTTGTTAGAACTAATAGTTATTTCTTGAGTTAGCAATCCTTTTTTCTTATCTTTTGTAATTTTTTCTATTTGGTTTCGGATTCTCTTTGTTCTATTAGTCAGAACTTTGATTTTATTTTCTGGCAGTGATAAATTTTTCCAATGCCTAGATCGACTTTGAATAGACGATTCGTGAATCGTCTGATTACTGATTATCGAATCTTTTGTAGTTTCATCCAAGTCATCTATGTCTCTCAATCTAACTAATAGAATTGGGTTTCTTTTTGTTTTTGAAAGTTTTCTTCCTTTTCGAAATCGAATGTTTTTGATGATCCATTTGTTTGTTTCTTTTGCGACTTTTCGAAAAAATGTGGTTCTTTCGTTTACTTTTCCAACTTTTAAAACTATAAAAGGCTTGGTTTTCCATTTTCGAATTCTTTTTTTTAATTCTTTAAAAATGGGTTCAAAAAACGAACGTTGTTTTCGGGGAGAACCAAAAGGCCGTTCAGTTTCCATTCCCCAAACAGTTAAAAAACAAAAATCACTTTCTGGTCCTTTTATTTTTTTCATTGAATCTTTCGGAAGGGATTGTGGCTTAGATCTGTGCCATGGTTTTAGGTGAAAAGGAGATTGTATCTTTATCTGAAGACCTTCTATTAACCAGTTTGTCGGAAATTCTGTTTCGGATAATTGAGCACCGGTATAGTTGCATTTAATATACATTTCCTTCTTCAAATCCTTGAAATCCTGGGACCACTCGGTCGGTTGAAATAATAGTCTGCGAACGAGATTTTTAGCTATTATCAATGAAGGGAATATAATATATTTTCTAAGAATCATGTGAGTTAATAACAGAAGACTCCTTATTGCTTGAGCAAATAAAAGGTTATCCCAGGTTTCTGCTATTTCTAGCCGTACTTTTTCTTTGTTTTTGTATTCTTCTTTTTTAGCAATTTTTTTTGTCTTTTCCTTTCTATAATCATAATTAGAAGGCTTTTGGTCTTTTTTTTTCCACATCCAATTTCTAAAAATTACTTTCCTCAGTCCGGAAATATCAAAAGAAAAATCAAAATAAAAATAAAAGGGTTTCTTTATTCTGTCCAAAAAAAAGGGCGAATGGGGATGTGCTTGAAACAGTTCGTAAGCAACGGTTTTGCGTCTTTGTGCGCGCATGGAGCCTTTGATTAGACCTCGACGAAAATCCGGTTGTTTCAAATAACGTATCAAAGTTACGTTCTCTTTTTGATCAGCATTATTACTAGAATTGTTATTAGTATAAGTATCGGTATTTGTCAGGTTATCAGTAAAAAGCAGTACGCGTCTGGCTCTTCTTGAACGAAGTCCACGAGCCTCCACCACGTTTTCTTCGTTTTCTCTCGCTCTTTGTTCGAAACCATACATAAATTTGTATGACCACCGAGGAACTTTTTGACTAATTTCTCTTATTCGAATAGATTTTGTTCTAGTTCTTTGAGCGTTGGGATTGGTTATAACTGCATCAAATAAAAATTTGAAAATTTTTATTTGATATTCTGAATCAATTTTCTCTCGTTTGGGTTCGGGAAATAAGGAACGTACTTTTTTTTTTAAAATTAATTTTTTACTCAATTCGTGTATTGTCTTTTCAAATTCGTGATAATCATTAGTAAGAAGTAGACCATGAATTTTATTTACCCAAAGTATTCCTATCTTTTTTTTGATATAAGTTTGATTTAGGATTACTGGTGAAAATAATTTTTTGATTCTTCCTCGATAAGGTCCATGCAGGAAAGGATCATAT